CGATTAGAAATGCATTTTCTAGCATTTGACTCCGCACCACCAAAGTATTTAGTCGCCCCCTGGAAAGATAGCCCAGAAAGTTGATATAATCTTTGTATAAGTGGTTTATATGAATCCTTCCGGGTTGAGACCACACGTGAAAATGCCATTGCCATAAATTGACAAGGTAATATTTCCATTTATTCATCAGAAGAGGCATATCTTTTGAAGCCAGAACGGATTTTCCTTGATATCTAACATAATGCATGATAGGATGCTTGAACAGCCATAAGTTGTCCTGAAAATCATTAACAAAGACTTGGACAAGATCTTCTACTTTTCCATAAAAAGAAATTCGCTCAAAAAGGAGTCCTGAAGATGTTGATCGTAAATGAGAAGATTGGTTACGGAGAAAAAAGAAGATTGATTCATATTCATATACATGAGAATTATATAGGAACAAGAAAAATCTTGGATTGCTTGTTGAAAAAATGGAATTTGATTTCTTTGGAGTAATAAGACTATTCCAATTAAAATACTCATGAAGAAAGAATCGCAATAAATGTAAAGAGGAGGCATCTTTTACCCAATAGCGAAAGGTTCGAACCAAGATTTCTGGGCGAATGGGGTAGGGTATTAGTACATCTAAGACATAGTGTAAATGTGAGAAATTGTTCTCGAAAAAAGGAAATATTGAATGAATTGATTGGAAATTATGAGATTTCGCCATTTCTTTTTCTTTCCCTTCTAAGAAAGCTACTAATCGTAGGGAAAATGGAATTTCCACAATGACTGAAAATCCCTCCGATATCATTTGCGAATAAAATTTATTGTTGTGTCCAATAAATTGATTTGGATTAGAATCCTTAGCATAAATACTCAAATGAATCCGTTGATACGTCCGACTAATTAAACGTTTCACACTGAGTGAACTAGATTTATTGTCATAACCCCCTTTTTCCAACGGAATCGTCGATCTATTTAAACCGTGATCATGAGCAAGTGTATAAATATACTCTCGAAAAAGAAGTGGGTATAGGAAGTTGTGTTGCTGAGATCTATCTAGTTCTAAATGGATTTGATATTCTTTCATTTGAAATTAGATTGCAACAAAAGGTAAGGTATTTATTGGATTATCAAATGATACATTGGGTTATCAAACGATACATAGTGCGATACAGTCAAAACAAAGTATTGTAGAAAAAAAAATGGATACCTTGGAAACGGGTAAACTCATTACCGGATTCTTGATTTTCTCATTTTTGAATTGGTTTATGTTTGTTATAGTATAAATAGGTGGTTAGAAATCCTTTATTTTTGCAATCCAACCGCTCTTTTGATTTTGGAAAACAAAATATCTTTATCAATATACTGCTTCTTCTACACATTCATCTCCAACCCATAATAGGGACAAACTCATAGTTAGGACTCATTAAAAAAATAGCTAATCGACTCGCGGAAAACCCCTTCCCCGCATTAGGAACTAATATCTTTTTAACGTTTAATTAGATCGGGGAATTATTCAAATTCAATTCAGAAGAGAAGCTCGTTCCTTTTTATTTCCCGAGAATTGGAACCATAAGGCTCTATCCATTTATTCACTCGACCCAACTTTGAATTCAATTTTTTGTTCTGCGCCAACAACTCAAACCCTATTTTGAAGCCATTGAATCAGAATAAAGTATTCTCAAAATTTTCCATTGATACGACATGCTGGTTTTTCCATTCATTCCTTTCAGGATCAGTCGTGGTCTTACAAACTCTCCCGATGGTATGGACGAATCCTTTGTTTCATATAAATGTGTAAAAGACGCTAGCCGCACTTAAAAGCCGAGTACTCTACCGTTGAGTTAGCAACCCGAATAATTCGAATGGGTGGATACAATCGGAATAAAAAAGAAATAAAAGAAAAGAAATGAAATTGCACAACGGAATCAAAATACTAAATTAGCAAGAAATCGACTAACAAAATTTAGAATCGATTGGGAACATAAAAAAAAGACTTCTTGTATAACAGTGAATCTGGCGAACCCATTACTTTAATTTTGAATGAAGTAAAGAAAAAAACCAAACCTCTGTTACGGAGATAAATAGGTACGGAGATAAATGGATCCGTTTATCCTTATCCACGATCGAATTATAGTTGTTCGATACGCTGTTGTCAATATGACGGTGAATGTTGAATATTAATGTTAAGAAAAGAATCTAAAAAAATAAAATGGCGAAAACAAAAAGAATGAATTTATTAATTTAATTAAAATATTAAATTTAATTAAAATATTAAAATAAAAAAAAATTCTAAAATGAAATAAATAAATAATATAGAAAAGAAATAATTTAGAAATGCTTTTGAAAAAAAAATCGAAAAGAAAAAGAAAGAACTTGCGTTAGATTTGCACTACATATTTACTATACATAAATACAAATAGATACATAGCTATAGCTGAAAGAATAAAAAAAAAGAAATCTCGGGTTGACATTGATTCAATCAATCAATATAAGTAAAATAAACAAGTTGAATCCCTTGTTTTGTGATTTGTTAATAGATTTACAACGACAAACTATAAAACGCCCGGTTTCGATTGCGAGTAATGTAAATTTGGATTTCTCGACCCAATTAGTTCGTTGTATTCATTTGATCTTTTTTATATGCATCTTATATCAATAAAATTCTAGCAATAAAATGGATTTTTTTTCTTCTGTTTATTTTTTTTGTCCTTATACTTCCAGAACATTATACTTTATGGGAGCAATATTAAATAGGGATAAAAAATAGGTATGAATAGAACAAAAAAGGGGGGAGTAGTAAAGAAAAAGTTATACAAAACTATATAGGAGTCATCCACACCCTCTTTTTTTATTCTATATCCTCGATGCAATTTCGTTTAATTAAGATGAAGTTCCTTAAAAATCCCAGCCTTCTTTGAAATATCATGAACCGTTCCTGTAGGTTGAGCGCCCTTGTCAAGGAAATCTAAAATAGCAGGAAGATTTAAATGGGTTTGATTATTTATTGGATCATAAAAACCCACTTTCCGAAGATCTCTTCCCTCTCTTCGGGATCGAGCATCGATTGCAACGATTCGATAAACAGCTCATTGGGATAGATGTAGATGAACAATACCCCCCCTAGAAACGTATAAGAAGTTTTCTCCTCGTACGGCTCGAGAAAAAATGATTCGAAATTGTGTGATTTAAGTCCTTCTTTTTCGAAAATTCGAAAAAAAAAAGCATTCGTACTCTCATAACTCAAGTTGGATAACTTTTAAATAGCCCAAAAGAAAATCTTTAGGGATTTCTTTTTTTGAGTGGTCTCTAACCCCTTTTTTGTTTGTCTCGTTTCGAATCGATTTTTTGATTCTTAATTCCCATTCTGATCTAATTGTTGAGACAATTGAAAACGGTATTTCCTTGTTCCAGGATCCTTTTTATCTTTGCCTTGAATCATTGGGTTTAGACATTACTTCGGTGATCTTTCGTTTTCAAAAATGGCGGCAACACACCCCTTTTTGCGATTTTTTTCTATCAAAGAATCATACGAACAATTGATTCCTGCATGATACACTTTTCATCGAAAGAGTTTTACCAATTCCAACAAATTGTTGTTTTGGATTTCAAAATTGTTCGAATCGGATTCTTTCAATTTATATATCGAAAATATACTTACGAAGTTTGTTACAACTTATTGATTGGTATTAACCCTAGATCCTTGCCCCTGCGAAATGAACAAATACTTTCTACTCAAGCTCCATCATGTCCTATTTACACTACACCCCAACAAAAAACGAGAATTCTAGTAGAACAGAACAAAGTATGTCGAGCCAAGAGCCCATTCATTTCTAGATAATCTACAATCTAAAATGGCGGATGAAAAAAAAAATCCACAGCGGATCGTGTCCTTCAAGTCGCACGTTGCTTTCTACCACATCGTTTCAAACGAAGTTTTACCATAACATTTTTTCGAGTTTTGAACCGGTATGTAATTGATTCAATTATGGAATCATGAATAGTCATTGCTTCGGTCAATACCCAGTCCTTTTTCCTTCGATATGAAAGGAATAGTTAGTGAATTTATGAGGAAGAAGCCTCAGTAAGAATTTAATTTCACCCTCTATTTTAATTTTATTGCATTCATGCAATATTTCTTTTTATTTCTAAATAAAACAAAAAAGAACACGAATAAAAATAAAAAGAAAATAAAGTAAAAAGTAAATAAGAAGATGAAGATATATGAATGGACCCCGTCTCAATTATTAATTATGATTAAATACATTTCCAATTATTAATTAGAGCCAAACATCAAATACCTCCAGCTCAAAGAAAATTAATCCATATGAAACTCGATTGATTATGAGATCTTACATCGCTCACGAACTCGTATGGACCCCACTCCCAATTCATTCTGGGGGATGATTCATCATAAATAAAAATAGGATCCTATTTGATACGGGATGCTAGACTCTTTTGTATAGATAAAAAGCCAAAAGGGTCCAGATTACGTCATTCTTTACTATAATTGTTCTTTTACCCTAAACCGGTCTTAGAAACTTAATTCCATTGATTGAATTCAAACAGTACCACGAATACCCTCTTGTTTAGATTTCAAGAAATGAAATAAAAAATTGGGGAGGTTTTCGCATTTCGATTTAGAATGTATCCTTGCAAATTCACGGAGGTAGGGTATGTAAGGATTTTTTAAGCCACTCACTTACATATCAAAGTGAAAGGGAGGGGGAGGGCCCATCCGACTTTTTTTGAATTCAAACTCTTGTGATCTATGTTGCCATCTTACTTGTATCACAAATGGATTCCGTTTTATTTTCGTATTATTTGAACTCGATTCAATTTATGAAAAAACATCTTATTCAGAGAAGAGTTTTGAAAATTCGAAACAAGAAGTCCATTTTATCAAAAATTAGACTCTTAAAAAAATTATACTCTGAAAGAGAGAAAGTAATTTTGAGTCTGATATTCGGATATATATAAGAGGTCGCTCTGGGACGGAAGGATTCGAACCTCCGAATAGCGGGACCAAAACCCGTTGCCTTACCGCTTGGCCACGCCCCATTTGAATTTCTTTTCTATTCGATACTAATAAACACTAATATTGGTTGTTCGTCAATTCCCGGCCAAATCTCTATGGAATAAATTCGATTCTTTTTTTTAAGATTTTGACACAAGTAGATGCAGAATTAAACTCCATTTATTGATCATTACATAGAATTCAATTAAGATATTGTATGAAAGTATGATTTCTTCTATTCTCTTGTGAGAATTGAAGGATTTTTGTTTTGATTGGTTCGGTTCAAAGAAGTATTTTTTTGTCTACCTTACTTTCTTTTCGTCATTTTTAGCTTATATCAATAACATATTTTTAACTCAATCAAAATACAATTATCTCCAAGAACAAAATGTTTGTTATGCTTAATACCTTTAGTTTGATCTATATCTTTCTTAATTCTGCCCTTTATTCGAGTAGTTTTTTATTCGGCAAATTACCCGAGGCGTACGCTTTTTTGAATCCAATTGTAGATGTTATGCCAGTAATACCTCTTCTCTTTTTTCTCTTAGCCTTTGTTTGGCAAGCTGCTGTAAGTTTTCGATAAGATCTTTAATAGTGTCCGAGAAAAATTCATGATTTATTCAAGCTCGAGAAAAAAAAAATTCTAACAATTGATAAGACCAGATGAGTCTTCCAATTTGAATGAACCCTCAAGTAAAACAGTAAAATTCTTGGGCAGACACGATAAATTTAGATTTCCCCATTTCATGGTTCTTACCTTTTTTTTCACTGAAAGACCCTATTAGAGTCCGCCACAATATCGAAGTCGAATTGTGTTAATTTCGAAAAATAAAAACTCTTTTGTATTTCTATCAATTTGAAAAACCGTTTCATTTCTTGGTGTCAAAATAGGATATGTAGTATAAAAATAGAGAATCTATTCTCTTTTTCCCCCCAAAAAAAAATTGGAGATTGTGTAATGCTTACTCTCAAACTCTTTGTTTACACCGTAGTTATATTCTTTGTTTCTCTCTTCATCTTCGGGTTCCTATCTAATGACCCAGGGCGTAATCCAGGACGTGAAGACTAAAAAATAAGAAATTTTTCTTTACTTTATTCTTATAAATGTTTTTAGGATTTGATTTTATCTATTCTACATCTTTAATTTTATCTATTCTACATCTTTAACTAGTCAAATAAAAAAAAGCAAAAGGGTTCGCTAAATTCGAATTTGAAAGATACCCAGTCAGCGACGGAAACGGAAAGAGAGGGATTCGAACCCTCGGTACGAATAGCTCGTACAACGGATTAGCAATCCGACGCTTTAATCCACTCAGCCATCTCTCCTAATTGAAAAAAAAAAAAACATAATAATTACTATGTTCCATTACACAAAAGATAATGCTTGAAAAAAAGGCCCTTCTTTACTTTAACTTTATTATATAGCTTATATATTTTTTTATTGTATTTTGTATTGTATTATACAGATGGATACAACTTTTATCAGCAATTCCATTTTTTATTTCTATAAAATTAAAAATGAAAATAAAGAATGGCCTCGAAAGAGATATCTCGAATCAAAATAGAAAAAAATAAAGAATATCTCTTTACAAAATTACAAAAGGCTTTTTTTTATTTTCACGGCCTGGTCTGGTCAGTACCCAGCCGGGCCTTTTTTTGTTCCAATGAACCATACCGCCAAATCATAGAAAAACGATTTAGATGGAATCAAAGTGTCATTTCTTATTCTTTATTATTCTTTTGTTTCTTCTTCTTTTTTTTATTTAATTTACTTTTACTGGATACTCGAAAAAAGGGAAAAACAGAACGATGTATTTTTTTTTGCACAATGCATTTTATGTTATGGCTTAAATTGTTTTGTCGAGCCGTATCTGTCAAAACCCCTTCAAGAACAAAATTTTTTATTTTATTTAGTTATTCAATTTCGTTTTTTATTTTTAAACAAAATAAGTCCTCTTTTCCTAATTTCATTAGGACTCCTAACAAACACGTCAATACTCTAAGCTCTAATTTGCATTTCATGATTTTTTTTATTTCTGTCCTATATTGATTACGTCCGATTCCCTTGTTCGACAAAAGTCCCATTTCTATACAATAATCGTATTGTAGCGGGTATAGTTTAGTGGTAAAAGTGCGATTCGTTCTATTAATCCTCTTAATAGTTAAGGGGTTCTTCAGTTTCATTCATATTCTGATCAAAAACTTTATTTCTTAAAAGGATTTCATTTGAATCCTTTACCTCTAAATGAAAGATTCGAGGAAGAATATCCATTCTCGTAATTTGTATCCAAGGGTCAATTAGAAATTTCAAATTTGGATTATGAAATTACGAAACATAATTTTTGTGAATTTGGAATTAGATCAATCTTTCCAATTGAATAAGTATAAGTAAGGGATCCATGGATAAAGATAGAAAAGTCTATTTCCAATCGTAACTAAATCTTCAATTTTTGTTTTGCATAGGGTAGATTGAAGCAAAATAGCTATTAAACGATAAC